AGTATAAGGGACTCAAAAAAACCTCTTTTCGCTCTATGAACTTGAAGGTGTATGAAGTCTCATATTCGACTGTTCCAGCGAGGCGATAGAGATTCTATTTAACTTAGGTTAATCTAGGCCGAAGGCAGACCTAAGTCAACGTAATACTTCCTTGAAACACTTTGGTATTGCTCCTAGATCAGAATACAAATAATGAATCATAGCACATGGAGCCATCTCATTATCTTCCTCTAAAGATAAAATATGGTAGAATAACTGATCTTTACATCAGTTGATGAAAGAGCCCAATGCAATAAAATGCATGTTGGGTCTTTGAAACAGTTCAAATCATTTCGATAATAATAAGTTTGATCTGTTTTACCGAGAAGGTCTACGGTTCGAGTCCGTATAGCCCTATAATCCTAATATATTTTATATTATTTTGGTAATGCTTTCATTTCCTCATAGTTCTGGCCACTTGGTTGGTATCATAGAAATGAAAGCATTACCAAATCCTCATGTAAATACATAAGATAAGTACAGAAAAAAATTTCAATAGATCTAATCTGTACTTCTCCAATTTTGTATGAATTACTCACCCTTTCTCATTAATAATCGTGGATGAATTAAATATTACTTCTTTTCTTTTCCTGTACATGATCAAAGAGTTAGCGACACATTTTTGTTTTTGTATACCGAATCCCAATCAATTTAGGAAGTGGAAATCATGACATGATTCCGACTAAAAACTTCAACCTGACCCAACGAAATCTAATCCTCTAATCCTAAGTAGCATGGGTCTAAGACGTATTCTTTTCTTGGTCTTAGGTCTCATATTTGTAGAAAACCCCTGCCCTGACTAATCACTAATCTTTTTTTGGCAGAACAAGAGAAACCTTATTGATTGATTCACAAATAATGGAGAGATAATGAATTGGTACTAAAGGATTAACGTTTCTTCTTCTATATTCTATGAGTTGGGGGGTTTTGGGTTGGGGGTTTGATTTGGTCTATCGAATTATTCGATAATATGTAATTCTTTCATTATAAAATGTAATGTTATGTAAATCTTTTATGATTCCGTCGATTAGATTACTCCACTCTTTGCTATGTTTCATTGTCTAGTATCTAGTATAGGTGTACTGTAAAACTTTTTTTTTGTGTCGGAATCTACCCCATTGTTTGGTGTTATCATTATATTATTAATATTAAGTGTTATTGCCATAACAAAACAAACGAGTATTTTGGTTTATTCCAAATCGTAATCTAGTTTATTACTAGAGATTTTTCCAAAATAGAAAGAATCTTTTATTCTAACTCTCATTTTTATTCTAACTCTAATGAAATAACTTCATCCTTCTTATTTATTTCTGATAAGGAAGGAAATGAAATAAAGAATTTGAATATACTAATTATGGACTATTACTATTATTTAATTAATAGTATATTTAATTAATAGTAATTAAATAATTATTAATTATAGGATATTTCTATTATAATAATTTTTATAATAATATAATAATTATTATTGGGATATATTAAGTATTAGGATTATAATATGGATAATAATCATAATATATAAATCTATACTATATTATATAGTATATTCTATATATATTAGGTAGGATATTATAGATATTAGGATATTATTATATCTATTATAGGATAATATAGGATATTTTAGTATTTTATTAACTTTCACTTTTTTTATAGAATTACCTTTTTATAGAGGATAGAGAACCCAAGACGAAGTGAAAGAATCTTGTTTTTGTAAGAAGGAGCACCCTATGTCTACACCATATCTAAATAGAATCGAAATACAAAATGTAAGTGTAAGTGGGATTTTCTTAGGTGAATCTTTAAACAAGATATGTCCCACAGAAACTCTAAACTATGCCGTTTGATCAAAATATATTCTTCTTTCGCCTAAACTAAGATAAGAAGTTTTGGATAAATTGACACTTCCGATTCGAATCGAATAATTCAGCATATTCCACATTAATAGGAGTACATTTATGTTTCTGCTTCACGAATATGATATTTTCTGGGCATTTCTGATAATATCAAGCATTATTCCTATCTTGGCATTTGTAATTTCCGGAGTTTTAGCCCCGGTTAGGGAAGGACCGGAGAAACTATCTAGTTATGAATCGGGTATAGAACCCATGGGGGATGCTTGGTTACAATTCCGAATCCGCTATTACATGTTTGCTCTAGTTTTTGTTGTTTTTGATGTTGAAACGGTATTTCTTTATCCATGGGCAATGAGTTTCGATGTATTGGGTGTATCCGTATTTATTGAAGCTTTCATTTTCGTGCTTATCCTAATTGTTGGTTCAGTTTATGCATGGCGAAAAGGAGCATTGGAATGGTCTTAACTAAATATTCATACAATCAAAAAAAAAAGGAAGGAAAAGATTACATTGAGACAGTTATGAATTTGATTGAGTTTCCCTTACTTGACAAAATAACTACCAATTCAGTTATTTCAACTACATTGAATGATCTTTCGAATTGGTTA